GATAAAAACACAGAATAACTGTTCTGATAGAGCCACAAACTATCGTTCTATATAAACTAGCTTTTACTTTAAGCGTATTTGAAAATTAGCTTATCTCACATAAATATACTTAGAGGAATAAATAAGATTAGACCGAAATAAATCACTCTTAAAATTTGACCGACGGTATAAATAGGCTCTATTACTGGACGCATTCCAATAGCAGTCATACCTAAAAACACAGAGATAAAAGCCCAAAAAAGTATTTGATGAATAGGATAATATGCTAGCCCACGAAACTTTCCTGTATGAACAAAGGGTATAACAGCCAGTACAAGAATAGAAGCCAACATTGCTACAATTCCACCCGCTTTATGAGGAATAGACCGTAAAATAGTATAAGCAAACAAAAAATACCACTCTGGCTGGATATGAACAGGAGTTTTTATTCTATCTGCAGGAATAAAGTTTAAAGGATTGCCTAACATTTCTGGTTTCACACATACAAAAAACATAAGAACGAACAGCATACAAACAAATCCGAAAATATCTTTAACTGTATATCTAGGATGAAAAGGAATTAGCATTCTGTCCCTACTTACACCTAGAGGATTATTTCTACCTTTTTCATGCAAATAAAACAAGTGTAAAAGAACTACAACTACCATTAAAAAAGGTAAGATAAAGTGAAACGAATAAAATCGCGTTAAAGTACGAGTATTAACAACATAACCACCTCACAACCACTCAGCTATGGTTTGGCCCACATAAGGAATAGCAGTTAACATTCTAGAAATTACTACAGCTCCTCAATAAGATATTTGACCTCAAGGTAAAACATAACCTAAAAAAGCTTCTGCGCTTAACATTAAGTATAAAGCAATTCCAACATTTCAGACTGCCTTATCTAAATAAGAACCATAGTATAGTCCACGACCGATGTGAATGTAAATACACATAAAAAACATAGATGCTCCATTAGAATGGATACTTCGTACTATCCACCCTTTATGAACATTACGTATAATATAAATAACAGAATCAAAGGCCATATCAGCATGAGGCACGTAATAAAATGAAAGCATAAAACCTGTGACAATTTGAATAGTTAAACACAAACCTAATATTGAGCCAAAACTTCATCATACACTAAGATTGATAGGACAAGGTAAATCATATAGTCCATAGCTAAGAATTTTTAAAAACCAGTGTCGCTTTCGAAAAGGTTTACTTATCATATATCCTTTATTACTAATATAAAATTTATAGGCTCAAAAGCCTGCGTAATTTACCACTATCAAGGAACAAAACATTAACTATATGCTTTCTTGCTTATTAAAAATCGAAGTACACTTTTTCTTCTTTGTTCCATCATAAGCAAATTTCAACTACAGTAAACACTAAACAAAATATTATAAATAACACAAACCAAAAATAAGATCCAAACAATACCACCTCTTTCGCCTTATTAGGAATTTAAGTTTACAAGACTTATGTAATATGTTTTACTACAAAAGACTATGAAATTTATTATTAATTATCTCCACTGCTGATCACAAACTTTCACTAATCACTGGTCAAACTCTTCCTTACGAATAAATTCTAGAACAATTGGTATGAAGCTGTGATTTACTCCACAAATCTCTGAACATTGCCCATAAAAAACTCCAGTTCGTCTTACCGTAAAAGGTAGTTGATTTATTCGGCCTGGAATTGCATCTACTTTCAACATTAAAGCAGGCATGGCAAAGGAGTGTAACACATCCACACTAGACACTAATAAACGAATTTGTGTCAGCGCAGGTACAACTATACGCTGATCCACGTCAAGTAAACGATAGCCCCCTTTTTCCACAGCACTCACATCTATATAAGAATCAATAGATAATTGCTTCTTATCTTCGCTAAGAAACTCGTAAGATCAGTACCATTGATGTCCGATAGCTTTGAAAGACCATTTAGGCTCGCCGCCATGGTTTATATCATAAAGGTTTATAGTAGAAGGAAACCATAGCACAAATAAAGTGATTATAGGAATCACAGTCCAGACCCATTCTAACAATTCTCTATGTTTAAAATAACGATATTTCCAGACACTTGTACAAACGCGATATATAATAATTAAAACAAAAGATAGAATAAATACACTAAGCATTATTATATACTGAAAAAAATTTTGAAGATTATCACCAATCACTGAATAAATAACATCTTGAAAATATTTAGAACCGTACAATACCACTATTTAATGTAAAGATAAGTGTTCTTCTTATTCCCATAGAATCAAAATCTACTGTACGTCAAATACTGCTTTACAAGTTTTTTAGGGGCATTTTCCAATACCCCTACCTTGTTACGACTTATCCCAGATTTTAATCCGTGAGCGACGGGCGATCTGTACTCATGTGAAATGATTCAGTTTACTATTATTTAACAAACTTACTTCCAAGTCCTTCTTAAGGATTGTGTTTACACTCCATTCCTTCCGACTATTGTTTTTTTTTTAACCAACCACAATACCAAGTATAAACGGTTTAGTTTAAATTTAATTAAAATATCATATTGAATTCTAAATGTAATCCAGGCTAACCTTTACATAGCTGCATGTTAATCTCAATTATTTCTTTTACACTCTCAGTTAAACACATAAAACTTCAATTAATCAGCTTACAAGAGTTTTATCCCACATTTCACAATGAAAGATAAAGAACCATACATACGCTTTTTAAGATAAAGGGACAAATGTAAGTGGATCATCTTTTAACACCCCGATTCCCCTGATTTTTAACTCACACGCCGCCAATTTATTTCTCTTTGACAAACCAATGTTTAGTTAAGTAGTACTCATTCTTTACGTTAAGAATAACAGGGAACATATCCTGGTTTTGCATCGAAATTACGTAAGAAACAGCTAAACTACTAAAAGAGTTTGACACAAATAGATCCGGATATTACCCCTACCTCTTTTCTTTATCGTAGCTTGGTATTTAAATTGCCTCTAACAAAACTAACTGAATTTACAGATGAACAAATCTAACCGCGGCTGCTGGCATTCGCTTCTCCCCCACCTTATGACAGCACAAGACCTTAATTTCTTAAGTTGTCTATTAGTTTATACTGGTGTCGCATTAGTATATTTACCCACAATGGTGTAACAATACTCCCATCAAAACCAATGTACTCTACTATCAAAAATAAATAATAAGCCATAATCAAACATTCCTATGCTACAATGTCTACCGAACTCAATCGGAACGTTTGCTTGGAAGGCAACCATAATTGTTTTACTACAGACACTTAATTGACATAACCAACAACTACAATCGCTATCAAATAAACCAAAGGAACAATAGTAAAAATCGTCCAACCTAAATACATAAGTTTATCATAGCGCATTCGTGGAAAAGTCCCACGAATCCAAACAAAAAAATAAATGAAAAAAAGAGATAGAAATCTAACTAACAACTCTCTTCCACCAAAAAATATAACACTTGTTACGATACTACTAAATATTATTCTCCTGTATTCAGATATAAAAATTATAGCAAAGCCACCGCCACTATACTCAACATTAAACCCAGAAACAAGCTCTGATTCTCCTTCAACAAAATCAAAAGGGGCGCGATGGTTTTCAGCAAGGATAGAAATCAATCACAATCTAATACCCCTTAAATAAAGCGAACACAGTACAAAAAAAGACTCCTGTCATAACATAATTTCTTGAAACATAAAAGTTAAGATAAAAACGGCTACAGAAAAAAGAATTAAACAAAACGGGATTTCATACGAAATTCTTTGTGCAATTCTTCGGACTGAACCTAGTAAGGCATATTTAGAATTGGAAGCCCAACCAGCCATTATCACACCAAAAACGCTAACACCGGCAGTTACCATAAATTGCAGCGCGCCAAAGACAAATACTATATCAACAAAGTTTAAAGGATATAAAATTCACAATCTTATTGATACTCCCAACATCAAGGAAGGGGCAAAAAAAAAAGGTATGACATTAGCACGATTAGGATAAACAAACTCTTTACAAAACAATTTTCCTGCGTCCCTAAAAGGTTGAAGTAATCCTATATACCCAACCTTGTTTGGGCCCTTACGAATTATAATTGCAGCTAACACTTTTCGCTCAAATAACGTAAAAAATCCTACAGCTAACAATACGCAAATAAAAGGTAAAACAATTATGACAACATCCACAACTTTTAGGATCAACAACATATGAAACAAAAAGTATTTAAACTTTTACAATAAAGTTAGCAGCCCTACTATGCACTATGCTGTTTCATTAACCTCTGTACATTATTACTGTTTATTAATATCATATCACATAGAATGATCCTCACTGTATATGCACAACAGTATACAATAGATGTAAGATTGCAAAAGCCCGATTCCTACTTCAAATGCAAAGAACCCAATTAGACCTAATACTACCACAAGGATAATCACTAACATAGCTAAACCTTTAAATTTAACACCATACAACAAACCTAAATTTTTATCTAACTCAGCAATTAGCCCTAAAATAACTTGCCCTCCCGCTAAATTAAACACCACCCGTATTGTTAAAGTGATAGGACGGACAATAGAAGCAATTGTTTCTAATAAAACTATTAGAGGAGATAGAATTAAAGGACAACCTAGGGGGACTGCCATTGCAACAACCTGTTCCCAACTATTAAGTAAGCTTGACACAACCAAAATACCCCAAAAAAAACAAGCAAAAAACATCGGCAGGGGAAGATGGCATATTAAAGGAAAAAAAAATGGGACAATGTTATTTATATTTATTCATACCATTAGAAAAAACAAGGAACAAACGCTTAAGGAGAACCCAGAAAAATACCCTCCCTGAACTCGTTTTACTACTCCATATATAAATCTAATTACCATTTTTAATAAAGAATCCCTAAAAGATAGGCGAGATCAAACCTTGCTATTCAAACAAAAAATTAAGAAAAAAAAGCTTATAACTCACACTGTAGATCTTAATGAACCTATAGTATTGTAACAGTTTATGTCAAAAGAAGAGAAAATGTCTAATATCATTACCGAATACGCAATAAAAAACGACCCGCATAATTTTATACCTATAGGGTTGTTTATTAGAAACCTTTTTAATTTTTGGCACGCAAGAAACAACATCAAGTTTTAACTATGCTCTTCACTAAAAAAGGAATTTTACAGCTACTTTAAATTTAAACTTAAAAGAGATACACTCATCCTGTGTATAACTAATAAAGCTTACTCACAAATTTGCAGCTTAACTGCATTTTTAACACAAATTTAACTTAACATTTACCTGACTAGGAAGGTTGTAGGAAGGTAATGGCGCGGGCATAAGCCCGCGCCATTACTAAGGACACAACCACTTTTTTGGAAAGGAGGAGATTAAAACATAGGTGTAACACTTGATTTTAAAGGTATACTGCTTACCTAGCATATTGTTTACAAACTTAACTTATAGATTTATAGCTCAAATTTAGCTTTAAAACATCAGTATTTTGATTTTTTTATCAAATACCAAGAATTAGGACCCACTCACCCCTAGAACAGCACAATGATTAACATTCTTACTGAACAGTTATACCTTAATTTTTACTATTATCAGAACTCTATACGATATCTTGATTTTTCTTACTATTGATACTTTAGCAATTTTTTTTTTTTTTTTTTTTTTTTTTAAAACTTTTAGTGCTAGTTTTTATAGAAAGTATGATTTTTTTTAGAGAGAGTCTCCCCATTTTCACGCTCTCGAAACATCGAGGGTTGAGGAGAATCACCACCAGGAGAAAAATTTTAGAACCCACTTTCAATTTTCAGTGGCAATTCTTCTTAAAATGTCACTTTTGAAAATTTAACAGTGATACCTAAGCTTTATCCTTGGCAACCAAAGGTTAATAAGATTGATCAATAACAACTTAAACTAACCTTTCAGAGAGCCCCCACCCACATGGCAGGATTTGATATCAGACTTGTACAGACAGTGGCACTGTTACTCGTTCACGAGGCGTTCTACTTCTATCAACTAAGTTTAACTGTTACTGTTATAACTGTCTCTAGAATTACTAATCTGGAACATATGAATAACTATCACTGAATAAAGCCGACCTTCAAACATAGCTCTAAGCTCAACTCAATCTAATGAAGTTCTACAGCAAGTGAAAACCTGCTATAAAACGAGAGGTAATTGAAAGTGGTAACTTTAAGACGACTACTTAATGCTGCAAACTTCAATTATCGCGGCGCGCGCAAGAAATTTGAAATTGTAGAATCTAAATTTAAATGGCTAAATTTCTAGTCAAACAACCACTTTACTTTACCATCTCTTACCGAATACGCAATAAAAAACGACCCGCATAATTTTATACTCCTACATCAAGTTTTAATAAACAAAAACCACTCAACAAGGTAACTTTAGGATGACAACCCAATATTATAATTTTTAACTATTTTGTTTTATAAGAAACATTTGAAAGTTTAAGCTAATTATTATAACTTAAATTAAACAGAACGTAGAGGTAGTGTTTTTTTTATACAAATATTACACACTACACATAAATTGACTAAGAGAATAACCCCTATTAATAAATACAACTCCGTGAAATTACCTACGTTAACAAAATGGAACCTTTTAAGACTACTCTGACCTAGAGACATATTTAAGTATCATCCAAACAATCAAAAAGAAGTTAAAAATAAGCTAATTCATAAAAAATGTCACTTGAAGCTTACATTAAATTTTTGATTAGGATGAATACTGACAACATATAAAAAAAGAACCATGACCCCCCCTACATATCTCATAAAAACAAGAAACCTCAATAAGGATCTCACATAATAACTTAATCCGTAGCATAGCCCTACACAACTAAAAATCAGTATTATACCAAGAGGATATGGTTCTATGATAAACAATAATAATGCAATTATTAAAAGGACAACACTAAACACTACAAACAAAACCATTAACAGAAGAAATTAATATTTTTCATAAGACTGACAATCTTAACCTTCAAAATTCTGCTTAAATCACAGTTTTTAAACAACAATTTCATAAACTATTATTTTTATAATATTAATCAAACCCCCACGAAAAAAAATAGAACAAAGAAAAAAGTTCCTCCTAACAAAGATAAAAAATAACGACTTTGAACTAATTGGTTAGTGCGACTTATGTTAGATAAAGAAATGAATAAACCCTGAGGTCCGACTATTTCCAATCATCCTTGATCTAAAGAACGGCAAACATTGTATCTATACCTTATCATAGGTTGGATCAAAAATTGGGTTCTAATGACTTTAAGATTTCACATAGAAGCTACAAACTTGACTATTTTAGGATGTCACTGTAGATGATAAGGAGAGTCACTAAACAAATCGACGGAGGACCAAAATACGACTACCCCATAAACAGGAATGAAACAAATCACTCAAAATAGCACACTGTCAATGAAAGCGGGGAAATAAACTAGCCTACATTTTCTGTTAATGATTCAACCCCTAAAAACAGCACAAAAAAAAAGAGAGAAGTAAGAAATAACTAATAAAGACCTTTCTTTGGTTCAAACAAGACCTATCACTCTTTTATTATTTCCTGCAACCACTGAGAGCGCAAGACGAAATCTATATCAAGAAGTTAAGGAGACTCCCACTATCATAATAATGTAAGTTAAAAAAGAGTCACTATTAGTTATTCTTAGTTCAATAATTAAGTCTTTAGAATAAAACCCTCTCATAAAGGGAATTCCTGCCAAAGACATTCTTGCTACTCTTAGAAACCTTATCCTAATTGGCAAATCCATTCAACACTTGCCCAGGCTCCGCATATCTTGATTACCAGAGCTAGAGTGAATCACACAACCTGCTCTTACAAAGAGTAAAGCTTTAAAGGTTGCATGAGTAACTAGGTGAAAGAAACATACATAAGGGATCTTTATACTTAAACAAAATATTATTACACCTAACTGGCTTAAAGTAGATAGAGCAATAATTTTTTTGAAGTCCACTTCTAAAATGGCCACCGTTCCAGCTATGACCATAGTAACTAATCTTATAATTTTTAACACTGTTAATCTTAATCTTCTGGGCTCTAACAATCAAAACCCACGTATTAACAAATAAACACCTGCTGTCACAAGAGTAGAAGAGTGTACCAAAGAAGATACGGGAGTAGGAGCTGCCATGGCAGCAGGCAATCAGGCAGAAAAAGGAACTTGAGCTCTTTTAGTAGTTCCGGCAATTATAAGCAAAGTAGCTATAATTACACAAAACCCGTAATTATACCGCCCATAGAAAATCCAATCTCCATAAAAACTCCCTATTCCGATACACATTAAAATAAGCACATCACCCACACGATTAGTTAGAGCAGTAACCATTGCAGCCCTGAAACTTTTACTATTTTGATAATAACAGACTAATAAGAAAGAAATCAATCCCAAACCGTCTCAACCAAGTATAAGACAAACAAGATTGGGTACTAAAATTAGTATAATTATAGAACCAACAAAAAGAAAAATTAGCCACAAAAATCGCAATAAAAACTTTTCATTGTCTATATACCAGAAAGAGTAAACCCCAACTCTTCCCGAAATAATTAAAACCACCCCTACAAAAAGAAAGCTTACTTCATCAAACATTAAAGAAAAAGTAATATCAAAGACATTGTAACTCAATAAAGAGAATGTGAGTACTGTCAGATTATTATAACTTGTTCTGATAATAAGTAATACATAACCCAGTAGAACAGCTCTTATAAACCTTTTTATTATAACATTTTTAAATCCAAGAGCTAACATAAATTGGCAAGTATATCAAAATACTTATAGTTAGAATTCAAATCAAACCTTTTAAAACCAACTTTAACAAAATACCTTATTACTAAGAATGACGTCCCCGTATATATCAAACATCTCCATTATTATAATCAAACCACCAATCAAAGATTTGACCTCCGCCTCAAACATAGAAAAAAACCCAAACACCAATTCAAACAATGTCCACAAAGTGCCAATATCAGACACAAGCTTGCAACCCAAAAAATCGATCCGACAAAAAGTGACCATACCATATCCGCACGAGAGTGACGAGTATAAACATAGTTCCCGCTAATACATGAAAGCCATGAAAACCTGTTAATATATAAAAAGTACTACCATAAATACCATCAGCTATGCTAAAAGAGTTAACTTGATACTCATGGTATTGAATCGCAAGAAAGATAAAAGAAAGAAGGATTGCCATGACCAATCCAGCGATCCCGCCGTGGTCATAATTACGACATCGCACTGAACCTAGTGAATAATTAATAAAAGCTCCTCTTAATACCAGAATTCCTGTGTTAACTATCGGAATCCCAAAAGCATTAGGAATACGAAGCCCAACAGGAGGTCAAGTGCCTCTAACTTCAATATTTGGTCTGAGACTACTATGAAAAAAGGCTCAAAAGAAAGAGAAAAAAAATATAACCTCCGAAACAATAAACATAGCTATACCATCACGAAAATTTTTAACCACTTTTTTTGTGTGATATCCTTGGTCCCCTTCGCGCAGTAGGTCCCGTCATCACAGAGTTACACAACACAAAAGCAATAAAAAACCAACACCAATAAATATTAAACCTGTATCATCTCCTCTTATTCACGTCACTAACCCTAAAGCTGAATCTAAAAGACAAAATGACACTATAAAAGGCCATGGACTAGGGCTAACTCGATAATAAAGATTGCGTACCATAAGATTGAAAGATTACTTAATTTTTAGTTAACAGCCAAATGTTTTTTTTAAACTACCAATCCCGACGTAGAGGCAGACCTGTTTCAGTTAGTCCACACCTTAGGATCATGAGCCCTATATTCTTAATAAAATACTCTACGTAGACTTCTATAATGTAAATTATCCTTTTTGGGCCGAAACCAAAACGCTATTAAAGCTAAGAAGTCTTATAAGCTATAAAAGTAGAAGATAAATTTCTTAATAATCAAATGCAAATCGAACCTTTTTAATTAAAGTACTACTTTACAAAAATAAGAATAGAAAATTTAAAGGAAACCAGTGAAAAAACAAATTTAACATACTAGATATATAAATACCAGAATCACGGATTTTCGAACTTTTCCCATGACAACATACACCATAAAAGAACAAGGAATAACAAGCTCTTATAAAACTTATTAGACCTACCACCACAAGCAATCATCTCCTTAACACAGAACTTCTCATGAACAAAAGGGCTTCACCAGCAAAGTTTAAAGAGGGAGGGGCAGCCATATTACCAGCACTTAGTATAAAACAAAACAACGCTAAACTAGGTGTAAGTATAAGACTTCCCTTATTGTATAATACAGAACGGGAACCACTTTGCTTGTAAAACAGATTTACCAAAAGAAATAGTCCAGAGGAACACAGGCCGTGGCCCAACATTATTAGAACAGCTCCTAAAAACCCTACCATCTTGTCACTTAGAATCCCCAAGATAACCAAGCTCATGTGGCCAACAGAAGAATATGCGATCAGGGACTTTAAATCTACCTGACGCATGCACATCACTCTAGTTAAAAAACCCCCTACTAAACCAATGGCTAATAAAGTTCTGTAACTAAACCTACATATTTTTATTAAGACTAAATTTAGGTAACGAAGCATACCGTAACCACCTAATTTAAGGAGTACTCCAGCTAAAATTATAGAACCAACTACAGGGGCCTCTACATGGGCTTTAGGCAACCATAAGTGAAAAGGAAACATAGGAAGTTTGATCAAGAACCCTAATATGTAGAACCAGAAAAAAAAGCAAAACTCACGGTTTAGAAAAGAGCTTAAAGACTGCATTATATCTCTTATACCGCCAGACACCATAATACTAATAGCGAACAAAAATGGGTAAGAACCCAATCTGGTGTACAAAATCATATAACTACCAGCCTGTAGACGTTCTGGTTGATAACCTCAGATCAAGATCAAAAATAAGACTGGAATTAGTACTTTTTCAAAGAAAAAAAAAAAAAAAAAAAGATTAGTTCATCTAAAAGTTCCAACTAAAACACCACACAATACTGTTAAAATTAACTTTATTTCTATTTTACGTGCTATTGAACAACTTTCAATAAGTATTAAACAACTAATATATACGGTTAAACATACTATGCTAGAACTTAAAAAATCAAATCACACAAGCCCCCTTATTTCGAAACTTGATGACCCTTGCCTAATCAGCATTATACATTTTACAACAAGAAATCTCGCAGCGCTCAAGCTCACTCTAAACTTGCGAATAAATAGGATATACATCAACCTAAAAAATAACCCTAAAAACATAAATGTGACATTTAAAATGAGTTTTTTGGTGTAAACAAAATGTATTAAAGTTTTATACTACCACATTAAGTAATCAGGTTTTAACCTATAAATTAAACCTAAATCAATCGCATTTATTCTGCCAGATTACTTTATAGGCTAGACGTACATTAAACCGACTTCACACGGATTAAAAGTCCGGCGCTTCTAAAAGCTTTAACCTAACACGGCAGAGGGAGTAACCTCATAAATAAAGCTTAAATCTATCACATTTATCTGTCATACCGCTAATTCAGAAATGGAGCTTACCAGCCCATATTTAAGTTTGAAGCCTAATATTTTGATTAAATTACATTTCTACAGAAGGTACTTTCACCGCCTTGGAGTCATAGGCCCCACATCATAACAGACTTTCCTGCAACTTAAGCCACTCAATCCAAAGAACCTTCACGATGTTCGTGGAACAGGCCTACAAATAATAGTACTACAAAGACCAAAGCAATAACCATAGTTATTAACCTAAAACTATAAAAAAATACAGAATAGATTACTGGAATTAATAAAGCAATTTCTACATCAAATACAACGAAAATGGCTGCTACTAAAAAAAACCGCACTGCAAAAGGATGTCGCGCGGATATTATTCTTTCAAACCCACACTCATATGGAGAGCTTTTTTCACGATCGTATACTTTGTAAAAAGATAAGCACACAAACAACACACTTAACAACATACAAATAATAAAAACAAAGACTACCGATACAAACAACATAAGCCTGAACTATAAAGCAATTTTAGATTTGCAATCCACTGTTATATCATTTAACTATCAGACAAAATTTAAAGGGTATAAACCCACTATTTGGATGAAAACCAAATGTGCTTTATTACACTATTTAAACTGAAAGACTGAACTACAGCATCTTTGACTCCCAAAGCCAATGTTATTAATTAAACTACTTTCAAATGCTAAAAACATATAATACTTTACGATTAAGATTTATCCAAAATTAAGTTTACACTTTTGTCGCTGCCCCTTACTCGAACTATTCTTACAATCAAAGCTAGTGCCACTCTTGCTTCACAAACAGCTATACACATAACTAACAAAACAAAACATCTTATTCTAGTCATACTCACAGCTCTTATGGCAATAACACTAAGAGTAATAAACTCTATTCCTAAAAATACTCTAATCAGATGTGTTCGCTGATACAAAGTAATAAAGACTCCTAACACAAAAAATAGACTAATAAAAACTTTCACTAATGAAGAAGTATACACTTGTAAATAGGTTTACAGCCCACCGCTTAACCTCAGCCACTTCATTTAAACAATAAACAAATAAATGAAAAGAATCATGGTTGAGAAGTCCTTTCGTACCAAACCCCCCTATTTTACAAAAAAGATAGAAACTGACCTAGCTCGCGCCGGTCTGAACTCAGCTCATGTTGGGAATTAAAGGTCGAACAGACCCACCATAGAAAGCCTCTACACCTTCAGGTAACCCAAAGCCAACATCGAGGTCACAAACTTTTTTTTAGATTAGTGCTCTCAAAAAAAATTGTGCTGTTATCCCTAGAGTAGCTTGCCTTATAACACAAATATAAACTTTAACTAGTTAGTAGATTTATTCAGACAGTACTTTTCCGCCTTGTTTTCCCAACAAAATCATCATTATTATACAAAAATTGATTAAGTATAAATTTAAGATAAAGCTTCGTAGGGTCTTGTCGTCTTTTTTTCTCATTAAAGCATCTTCACTTTAAAGTTAATTTCAAAAACTTTTTGTGACACAGCTTATCCAACGTAAACCCTTTCATACCAGACCCCAATTAAAGGCCGACTTGTCACGCTACCTTAAGACCCTCACGCTAAGGCCGCCGTTTATTTACACACCGGGCAGGGCCTACTTCTTATATTATAACAAGAAGAAATGTTTTTGTTAAACAGTCGCAGATAAAATTTTGCCGAGTTCATTACAAAAAGACAGTAACATTTAAATTAGTAAAATAAATTTTTACACGCAAATTTATTCTATAGTTTAACATTCTACTCATTTTTATCATTATTAATTTTTACTTAAAAATAGGTCTATAGAGGTGAATGAACATTAATAAATAAATTTATTGTTTTAATTTGGATTATTTATAACAAACTAAAAATGACTAATATTAAGCCTACATTAACAACTATATTTTAACACAACTCATTGTATTTACGCTTAGCTTAGCCCAAACGCATTGAATTTGCTAATACAAGCAACATATGCTAAACATAATTATAGACCAACCAGATATAAAAAAAGGCAATAAGTATCTAGCTTTTATTGTTAAGTTAAATATAACTGTACTACGGTATTTGCACTCAGAACAATAGCTTCTTCTTTTTCGGGATAATACATAAGTAACTTTTCTTGAAAAACCCTTATGCAAAAGGTACTAGAACAATCTATACTACTACTTCTTTTATAAAACTTCTCATACGATATACTTACAAAAAATTACAGGAGAAAAGGGTAAACCCATCGTCTTCATTTTCAGTGAAGTGTTTTAATTTTAAACTATTTTCTCTAAAAGTATTGGAACTATTCATTCAATCTTTACAACATCAAAGTAACTGGATCTTTTTCCCACGCAATACTTAGCTTTTTATAAGCACAATTTTATACAACTAGTTATACAAATAAAAAAACTCTCATTACTATAAAACCAATAAAATTCAATATTAAGATGCTAAAAATAGATATAGCTATACTTTTATTGATAGATCAATGATTAAAAACTTGTGAACCGAGAATAAAAGAATAAGAAAGTGTTAGATAATATTTCATTCTGATCAGAGAACCTACCACACATATGAAAATTATATAACTATCAATTCTTAGAAATACCAAAATTTTACAAGCAAAACCTAAGAAAGGCGGTAAACCCATTAATATAAATACTCCAAATGAAGCTCAAATCAACCGTCCTTTTCTTTTTAAGTAAAGTTTTCCATAGGATGCAGCGCTCAAAAAAACTATTCCAACGCTAAAACAGTAAACAACTCAATACAGAATAAAAATTCAAAATGATTTTATAAGAGCTAAAATTATTCAGGAAGAATGGACAAATGAAGAATAAGCTAACAAACCGCGAATCCTTTGCTGGTTTAAACCACCAATACCTCCCACTAGTGCTAAACTTCCGACTCTAAATGCTACAATGGAGTTCCTGATAAATCAACCTATAAAGACAAAAGGGGCTAATTTCTGCCACGTTAAAATTCATAGAGCGGGGAACCAATTAGAAGAACTGACCACTGAAGGTAATCAAGCATGAAATGGACATACGCCTCTTTTTAACATTAAACCAATTACTAAAAGAACATTAGAAAATATATTGGCATAAACGCCACTTAATAAAAAACCTATAAGAATAAAATTAGACCCCACACATTGAATTACAAAATACTTAGCTGCAGGTTCAACAACAAAAACACCGTCAGGGTTTATGAGTACTATAAAATTAAGTAGATTAATTTCTATGCCAAGTCAAACCCCCAGTCAAGAAGAGCTAAACACGCTCACCAAAGTTCCGAACAACACTAAAAACATTCTTATAAGCATAATGGGGTTTACAGCATTGTAAAAGTTAATATTTGTTCCTATAAAATTTTTAAATTTCAACATAATTACTAAAAGAACTACCTAATAATATAAGCTTAATTTTTACTATACAGTTTACGTCGCCGATACATTAAGCTGGGGTTATCTTTACAAACATATACATGAGGTGGCTCTCATGTACCGTGGGCCGGCATAGGAAACAAGTGTTTATGAACACATATCCACTCCAATTCAGTTGAGAGAGCAGAATGAAATACGACTCCTCGTTTACTTACAACTCTTTCTCACAATAGGAACATGAAGAATATTAAAGACATATAACCTATAACCGCTCCATAACTAGCTAATCAATGCCATTTAGCGTAACAATTAGGATAATCGCAATAACGACGCGGCATACCTCTTAAACCTAAGAAGTGCATAGGAAAAAAAGTACAATTAACAGCTACAAACATAGAGAAAAAATGTCCTTTTCTTCAACGACCATGCAAATTAGAACCAAAAAACATAGGGTACCAATGAGTAAAGGCACAAAAAATAGCAAACACAGCACCTATGGATAGCACGTAATGAAAGTGTGCTGTAACAAAATAGGTGTCGTGTAACGAGACATCTAATGAAGATGATGCTAGAGTGACCCCTGTTAAACCTCCAACTGTAAATAGTACAATAAAGCCTATACTTCATAAGACAGGCGTTTTAGAAGTTTGTCGACCTCCAGCCAGAGTAGCTAATCACCTAAAAACTTTAATTCCGGTAGGCACAGCAATAATTAAGGTAGCAGAACCAAAATAGTTACGCGTATCTACATTAAGGCCCACCGTAAATATGTGATGCCCTCAAACAATAAAACCCATAATTCCGATAGAGATTATAGCATATATTATACCTGTTGCACCAAAGGGAGCTTCTTTACCAGCATAATGCGCAGTAACGTGTGATATTACACCAAACCCCGGCAGAATTAGGATGTACACTTCTGGGTGTCCAAAAAACCAGAAAAGATGTATAAATAACACAGGATCTCCTCCTCCGATTGGGTCATAAAATGTGGTATTAAAATTACGATCAAACAACAGTATAGTGATGGCTCCTGCTAAAACCGGTAAAGATAACAGCAACAAAAAGGCTGTAACCGTGATTCTTCATACATACAGGACAGATCGCTCTCCCTTTATTTTATTAACAGGGAGATTTTTATTAGAAGTTAAGAAATTAATAGCGCCTATTAAAGACCCAGAACCTGCTAAATGAAGTGATAAAATAGCAAGATCCATCGCAGGGCTTCTATGGTATTCTACAGTAGATAAAGGAGGATAAATAGTCCAACCAGTCCCCACTCCTTCTTCCACATAACCTGATAATAATAATAAATAAAAGGCACTAGGCAGAATTCAGAAACTAAAATTATTAACACGCGGAAAAGCAAGGTCTATAGCACCAATTATTAAAGGAATAAGCCAGTTACCAAAAGCACCAATAAGTAAAGGCATTACCGCGAAAAAAATTATAACTAAAGCATGTGTAGTCACAATCACGTTGTATAGACTATCTGATTTCAACAAGAAATTACCAGGATGTATCAAATGCAAACGAATTAATATTCTATAACCAACTCCCGCCAAACCGCTTCAAATACCAAAAACTAAATAAAGTGTTCCAATTTCTTTATGGTTCGTTGTTATTAACCAACGTTTCAT